CTTCCTCATGAATCGAATTAGTGTTCGCGACCCAGGATTCAATTTGATCATCAATCCACTCCCAGTTCACGTTTTTTCTTTTTCTGAGCAAGGAATAGATATCTTTACTTGTATGACTTATATGACTTAGCTTTCTGACATTTATAGAAAAAGCAATTCGAGTCATAATATCGCTGAGCAGATTCTTTAACCAAAAATAATTTGGTTCAGACATAGGATACTTATCTAAAAGTTTTCGAACCTCAATCTTAGATGAGGAACTCATAAAAGAGTTTAAACTTTTTAATTTTTTATATAACTTAATAAACGCTCGCGAAACAAAGAAAAGATGCATAGTAATGAGATACCCAACAAAAATCACAAAGAAAGTTTTGAAATAGAACATCTTTACCGAAGTATTTCGATGAATTATTTCTATGCCCAGAATGAAGTTATTGAACCACCCCCTCCTCAAGCTCTCGATTGTTATAAAAACTGGCCTTTTCCCTAATTCGATCTGAAGACTTCGCCATGATAAAGCCAAAACCCTTGACACTAGGTCTGAAAATATCAGATTTATATATTTGTACCCTGCTAAAGTAAAAAAGCTTGGCAGATATCTTTCAAATAAATTCCATTTTTCTGATAAAATTGAAAAAAAACTATCTCTTTGAAAATTTTTTCCTTTTTCTTTTCGATCAAAATGAATAGATTCTGAATAGGGACTATGACTCAAACCCATCTTTGAAATAAAATTGGGAAGCTCATAAAATTTTTTTGTTTCAGAATCAGATAGATTCACATTCAGATCTAAAAAAGGTTGACACGAAGTTCTTTCCAAATTGACTAGTTGTGTCTCTGTTAGAGGTGTTGCAGAAGTATCTATGATCGAATAAATAGTTCTACCAAGGACTGGATCGGAGTGAAAATCCTGAGAGATCCATTTTAGATCTACTTGTGCCTCCATAGTACCTATATGCTTTTTACCCACACACCAAGAAACTATTTTATTAGGAAGGAACAAGCTATTCAGAAATTGTCCATAAAGAAAATTGAAATGAGTATTCCAAGTCCTTTCCACAGAAAATGGAAATCTTGTCTTACAATCGAACCAAAAGCAGTCCGGATTATTCAAGAATCGAAGTCTATTTGCTTTATAAAAAGAATATATTAATGAACTTCTTTGAAATTGATTCGCGGGGTTCAACCAATTTTCTTGATCGTGGAAGATTTTTAAAAAATCGGAATCCTTTTTATAGAAAGATTTGGTTCGAGTATGTAATGAGTCAATTGGTAGCTTATTAGGTGCTCCATTTACTACGAAGTTGGAAGGACTCGACTTTTCCACCAAACTGGGGTTCAGTCTTTTTAAATGAACCATTTTAAATCCTATCGATTCTAACAACTGATTACAAAGTTTATGAGTTGGCCCTTGCAACTCATAGATAGAAATTTCGGATCTCTGAATCGGGGTATTCCCGAAACTTACACAGTAAAAAAGAGGTAAATTAGCCCAAAAGAAAATAAATTTAGTCGCAAAACCAAATATCTTAGTAAACAAGCCAACAAGCGAATGTGGCGAAAAGAAGGATCGAACTGCCTTGGAAAGTTTGTCCAACAGATAAGGAATTAACTTATATACCCTTTTTTGTACTTTTTTCTCTATGTACTTACGAACCTCAGACCAATAAATCCATTTTTCAAGAATAGAAACACTTAATTGAATAATATAAACACGTAATTTACCAGGAAATCGAATAAAAAAAACACGTAATTCACCACACTTCACTTGCATGACTTGAAACGTGCCTTCAAAACGACTCTTTTGGACTTGAAAAAACTTTTTCTGCTCAGAAAGGAAATGTTCAAACTGTTCCTGTAAACTCATTATGCTATTCGACCATTTGTATCGATAGGTAGAATCCTTTTTGATTTTATAGTTCATTCGAGTTCGATAATTGAGAAGAGCTGTTCCTTTTTGTTCTCTTGGAATTTGATTCCGATGGGATCTATTGAATAGATCTCTTAGACTAGAGTCGTTTTGAATGCATTGATATTGCCGAATCGATTTCATTCGATTTTTACTAAAAAAAGAATGAGTCTCCTTTAATTCCGCCCTATCGTTTAATATCTCATTCAATAATTTGGGTTGATCTAATCCCAAATCATTATATTCCTTCTGATACACCATATCTGGTTCGCTTATTACTAGAGTCCATAGATCTGCTCTTCCTTGCAAGATCTCTTCGACTTTCAAATAGAATCGCTGAACGAAACTAAAGAATAGATTTCTTTTGGCCGGATCTGATGAAATAGAATGAATTGAGACAGTCTTTTGTAAATAAAGAATGATTTTGAATAAATCAAGTATTTCTTTCTTTTCCGCTCGCCGGACAAAACAAAGAGGTTTCTTCGCAAAGGAAGGATCCTTAGTGGCCCTCTCAATCGGAGTCGACGTTATATATAGTTCTGAACATCTCTCCGAGCAAAAAGAATCAAGGAATCTTGTCCGAAAATGTTCCATTTTTTCCGGAGACCGCTGAGAAATCATATATTTCTCGCGTTCCGTTTCAAGAAAGGAAGGATCCCAAGAACTTGCTCGTTCTTTTCGTTGTTGAATATTTTTTTGATGAATCAATCCAGAATATTCCGAATCCTCATTCTGAAGGGACTCAAAAAGGTCTATGGGTGGATCAGAGGATCTTTTGAGTTTACTCGAATTCTTTCCTTGAACAAAATGAGATCTTGATCTTGTGGAAGCAGACTGAAGATTTGACCATATATTCCGCCCCGTGCTAAAAAACCGATCCTTGTTTAACCTCATATTACTAAAAAAAAAATAGGATTCGGGCCTATCATCATCTAGATAATATACAAACGGAAACTCAAGAGATTGTAGCGCCTTTTCTTTGAATAAGATATCAATTCCGGCAATCATTTCATCAAAACTACGATTCTCGATCAAGTTCCTCCACCGCACTTTTGTTATTGGCAGAACCTGAGTCTTTTCTGTCGGTTTCAGTAAATAATTTTCAAATAGAGTTTTTCCTTTTGGAAAAGAAAGGAGCAACATACTCATTTTAGTTAATCCACGGGCTTGATCACTAGTGTCAGTAAATGGGAGAGGAAAAAATCTTTTCAAATAGAGGTTTTTTCGTTCAACCATATTTTGAGTGTTCATACGATATATAAGGATCCCGACTACAACTACTATGACTCCCTTGATGGTGAAATATGGATTTCTTGTTGAACCCGGTAAATTGCGTGAAAGTAAGAGACGCGGATCAAAGAGTTTTAAAAACCGCTCTTGGCGGAAAAAAATGTGAATGAAGGATCCCACTGAATATAATTGGGTCCATGATTTAGACTTATTGATCTCTCTCAATTCGAAAATACCAAATTTGCGATTTTGTTTTTTCATGCCTGTGTAAACCTCCCGAGTTTTTTTAGTTTCTTTATACTTTAAATTAGATTTTATATTTTAAAATATTTATTTTTTAAATTCAAACGTGTTTAGTCTTTATTATGATACCAGTTATGTATGGATTTTGATGACTATGAAATTTTTTTCCTTATATGTTTCTTTTACACTACACATTCTGCAGACATGTTGAATTCTGTATATTTTTGTCAATTCAAAAATGCTGATTACTAAATTGCAACGATTTCGATTTTTTTATATTAGAACATTTTCCAAATCCTATGTGGTCCTCATTAAGCATCCATGGCTAAGTGGTTAAAGCGCCCAACTCATAATTGGCGAAGTCGTAGGTTCAATTCCTACTGGATGCACGCTATCTGGTCTATCTATTTACATAAACTAAAAATTTATCTGCTATATTACCAACAGTTTGTTAAAAATAAGAAATCTCCACGAGTTATCTATAGGATTAGGGGCGAA